TAAATTGCAATGATTGAAGTTTTTCTATTTGGAATCGTGTTAGGTCTAATTCCTGTTACTTTGGCTGGATTATTCGTAACTGCATATTTACAATATAGGCGTGGTGATCAATCGGACCTTTGATTAATTACTATCGCTTTTTTTGATTGACCTCCTACTTTCTTTAATACAAAGGAGGTCAAATTCAGATTTCGGTTCAAGTTAGTGCAGAAGCTCTTTCAGTCTAATTTGATCTAAGAAAAATAAGGACGAAATCACGCTCTGTAGGATTTGAACCTACGACATCGGGTTTTGGAGACCCGCGTTCTACCGAACTGAACTAAGAGCGCTTTCTTATCAGAAAAGAGAAGACTGTAAAGACACTTTTTTTAACCCCAGTTTAATAATTTAATGAACGATTATATAATATATTAATTATTAATATTAATAATTATTTGATATTGGAATCGATCTTAATTAATCCCTCGTTACTGCTCAACGAAGAAGTAATAGGTAGGGATGACAGGATTTGAACCTGTGACATTTTGTACCCAAAACAAACGCGCTACCAAGCTGCGCTACATCCCTCCAATTGGTCTACGGTGTCATTGTATAGAATTCCTGTTTTGTTTTCCACATCGTTATTTCCTCCACTGATATATACAATTTATATGGGCATTTCGTCTTTTTGGTCCCATTTAACATATAATAATAGTAAAATAAAAGTCTTATATACGTATGAAATACGGAACGGAACCTGTCGTAAAAATAAATGAGTAGTTTTCGGGAATGCTCGAGAAGAGAGGAACGTTTTTTTATGTTTTAAGAAAAAATTTTATTTACTTGATAGTTGTACATTTCAATTTGAATTAGGGATTCGGTGTACAAGGTTCTTAACTGCATATGCATCTGATCATTTATGTATTACCATTTTATATTACAATAAAAAAAGAATTTTCAATGCGAGATCTAAAAACATATCTTTCCGTGGCACCGGTATTAAGTACTATATGGTTCGGGTCTTTAGCAGGTCTATTGATAGAGATTAATCGTTTTTTCCCAGATGCGTTGACATTCCCCTTTTTTTGATTCTAGTTATTGATACGGTACCAAATAACGGAGATTAGAGATACAATTAAATATTTGTGACTAATCCTTTGCCCCCTTTTTCTCTTTTTTCCCTTTTTCCTTTTAGAATAAGAGGGAGGAAAGAGAAAAAAGAAAAGGTGTATTCAACAGCTTCGAGACTTGGGTTCAAGTTTGAATTAAATAAATTTTTCAATTCAAAAATTAACTAGGGATGGAGGTAGAATAAACAGGGTGGGGCCTAGATCTAGGACAAGACTCTTATACAAAGTACTTAAATGGAAATGAAATACTGTGATTTGAATTTGAAATAAAGTTTAGAAATTTTTTTAGTATATTGATTGCAGCGAAATTTTTCATAATTGGATTTAAAGTTAATAACTTCTATTTATCCTTCCTTCCTTCTTCTTCGTTTCGGATCGAAAATAGAAGAGTTGAGTAAATCAAAAATCCAAAGGGGGTTCATGGCCAAGGGGAAAGATGTCCGAATAACGGTTATTTTGGAATGTACCGGTTGTGTTCGAAACGGTGTTAATAAGGTATCAACGGGTATTTCCAGATATATTACTGAAAAGAATCGTCACAACACGCCTAATCGATTGGAATTGAGAAAATTCTGTCCATTTTGTTACAAACATATGATTCATGGGGAGATAAAGAAATAGATCGAATCGAGCACATGTATGTAACCCTTCCAAGGAAGGGTAAAAATGACATTCTATATAGAACATAGTTAAATATTCTATATATATAACATAATTAAATATAAACAAACCAAATCCTATTTATTCTAATTCATTTTAGATCCGACCGAAATAGGATTTTCGGGATAAGGAATAAACTAAACAAACCATGGATAAATCCAAGCGGCCTTTTCTTAAATCCAAGCGATCTTTTCGTAGGCGTTTGCCCCCGATTCAATCGGGGGATCGAATTGATTATAGAAACATGAGTTTAATTAGTCGATTTATTAGCGAACAAGGAAAAATATTATCTAGACGGGTGAATAGATTAACCTTGAAACAACAACGATTAATTACTATTGCTATAAAACAAGCTCGTATTTTATCTTTGTTACCTTTTCTTAATAATGAGAAACAGTTTGAAAGAACCGAGTCGACCACCAGAACTGCGGGTCTTCGAGCCAGAAATAAATAGGCTTACTCTTTCTTCACTTGACTAAAAAAAGTAAAATCCGAACTCAAACACAGATTGATGCTTTGTTCGAAAAATATGAAAAATATAGATTGAATTATCGTGTCGTAAGAAAAAAAAGAATCGGGCAAGAATAAAGATTTTTTTTGAGTGTGTTCATTCAGTTTTACTATTTTTTTATCATATTTTTTTTACTTTACCCTCCCGGAGTTCATTCTCCGGGGAACTCCGTTTAAATTATTCCGGTGGATTCTTTCCAATCTACTTCTTTTATGATCTCATTGGAAATCATATAAAGACAATTTTTATTTGATATAGCTATTTGTGCAAGTATTTTACGATTAAGAAGCACCTGTTTTTTATATAGGTCGTGTATTAATCTACTATAACTATAGGATACCCCTATTTCACGAATTACTGCGTTTATTCGAGTGATCCACAAACGACGAAAATTTCTCTTTTGCTTATCCCTATCCCGATGCGACGAAACCAAAGCTCTTATTTTCTGTTGAGTAATTGTTCGAGTAAGTCTTGAATGAGCCCCTCGAAAGCTTGATGCAAATAAACGAATTTTTGTTCTACGTCTCCGAGCTATATTTCCCCGTCTAATTCTGGTCATTGAATAAATGAAACTTTGACGAATAACTAATAGATTTCCTTTCTTTCAGTTATTCTTTTTCCCTTTCCTAGCCTATTAATAACAAAGCTTTTTTCCAATGTATAAACTAAAAATTCCAATGACTTTGGCTACTATAACCTTCCCGACCGCTATTTTTCTTTTTTCTAGACATTTCACTTCGAAATAAGAAATTTCATTTTACTAGGTATCAAAATATAATAAATAAAAAAATATAAATGGATAAAGAAATAGTGGCTTCCTTCGTTTATATGGTTACTTCTTAAACGGTGAGGTTTTCTCTATACACCGGAGCCTTTACTTCATTTAATCAATGTTATTGGTAACTTGTATAGTTCACATTCTTTGGCTCTACCCATGAATTATCCAGTAATAGGTCTTTCACGATTAGATCTACTTACACAGTAACGGTATTTAATTATGAAAGTTGGCTGGGTAGCTAACCCTGTTAGTCCGTTCTTGCAATAGGGGCCTAAGTTTTCTGTTTTTATTTTTAAGTAGGATTTTCTCCGCTTAAAGGATAACCATTTGCTACCAATGGAGAATTGCTTCTCATCTTAAATTGAGGTGATTGGATTTGCACCAATGGAAACCATAAATTTCATACACAATAGAATGGGTAGATTCTTTTTTTTATACTGAATTGAACGGACTTCTTTTTCTATTCTATCCTATTCCCCGGTACTGATCATTGATACTAGAAAAGGTTTTCTTTCTTTTTTATCCCAGCTCATGATCTGAACGAGTCGCACATACACCCTAGTACATGTTCCTCGACGCTGAGGGCATCCCCGAAGCGCGGGGGATTTTGTGACATTTCTGATTGGCTGTCTTGTATTTCTAATAAGTTGTTTAATAGTTGGCATGTTGAATCATATCATATAAATAATGAGCTGGTTTAGATCGATCCTAACCTGATGATTTTTAATTACTTCTATTTAATTTTCTAGTAAATTTAGCAAAAATATAAAATAGGAAATCCAGAATTTGCGCGAAAAAAATCCGGGCTTTTCACTCAACCACCGCTACAACATCAACAATTCCATAAGATTGGGCTTCTGTTGCTGACATAAAAACATCTCTTTCCATGTCTTCCGAGACAACCCATAAGGGTTTGTCCGTTCTTTGTACATAAACCCTTGTGAGGGTTTCACGCAGTTTTAGCAGCTCTTCCGCTTCCAGGATAAATTCTCCCGTTTGTGCCTCATAAAAAGAACTAGCAGGTTGATGAATCATTACCCTGATGGTATAACAAAAGAGGGGTTCCTCTATTTTGCATGATGAATAGAAAAGAAAGATAAAGAATAAAATAATAAAGAAAAAAAAGATAGAATTGAACAACCACAACCGTACGGGCATCTTTTATGCATTGCATACGGCTATATAATAAAATTGACCTTTACCTTCCATCAAAGAAAAAAATAGGATCTATCAGACCCAGATCGGTAAATGATCAAATTACCACCCTTCCTTTCGTAGGAGTTCAAAAATACTATGATGGTTCCGTTGCTTTATATATATTAACTATATATATATATTAAATTATATATATTAAATTATATATATTAATTATTAATATATTATAAATATTAATAATTAATATATAATTAAATATTTGGTTTGTCTGTGTTTCAGCAATCCCAAAGTTGCTTTTTGTAAAATTAAGGAAAAAATAATCTTTTTTTTTTTTTTATTTTCGAACTCTTTCAGAACACAACTAAGCCCCCGGTGTGAAAATAAAAAAGTTTGTAACGCTGAACTGGAATCTCCAATATAAAAAACAGGAAATACCTTTTATCTCATACTACTCTCTCGATACATAATCAAATGTTTTGAAAAAACAATAAAAATTGTTTTATTTTGATATCGAATTCAAAGTGCCATGCTATTATTACTTAATATTCATATGGCGAAGGCATAGTCTTATTTTTTTCTCTCAAATAAAAACCTCATTGGCGCCGAGCGTGAGGGAATGCTAGACGTTTGGTAATTTCTCCTCCGGCCAAGATAAAAGATCCCATTGAAGCGGCTAATCCCATGCATATTGTCTGTACATCTGGTCGCACAAATTGCATTGTATCATAAATAGCCACTCCAGGGATAACCCATCCGCCGGGAGAGTTTATAAACAAATAGAGATCTT